ATCCAGCAGTAGATCCTTTAGACTCAACGTCAACTATGCTCCAACCTCGGATTGTTGGTGAGGAACATTATGACACTGCGCAAAGAGTTAAGCAAACTTTACAACGTTACAAAGAACTTCAGGATATTATAGCTATCCTTGGGTTGGACGAATTATCCGAAGAGGACCGTTTAATCGTAGCAAGAGCCCGAAAAATTGAGCGTTTCTTATCACAACCTTTTTTCGTAGCAGAAGTATTTACCGGTTCTCCGGGGAAATATGTTGGTCTAGCAGAAACAATTAGAGGGTTTAAATTGATCCTGTCCGGAGAATTAGATGGTCTTCCTGAACAGGCCTTTTATTTAGTAGGTAACATCGATGAAGTTACTGCGAAGGCTACAAACTTAGAAATGGAGAGCAATTTGAAGAAATGACCTTAAATCTTTGTGTACTGACCCCTAATCGAATTGTTTGGGATTCAGAAGTGAAAGAAATCATTTTATCTACTAATAGTGGACAAATTGGCGTATTACCAAATCATGCGCCTATTGCCACAGCGATAGATATAGGTATTTTGCGAATACGCTTTAACGACCAATGGTTAACGATGGCTTTGATGGGCGGTTTTGCTCGAATAGGTAATAACGAGATCACCATTTTAGTAAATGATGCGGAGAAGAGTAGTGACATTGATCCCCAAGAAGCTCAGCAAACTCTTGAAATAGCGGAAGCTAGCTTGAGGAAAGCTGAAAGCAAGAGACAAACAATTGAGGCAAATCTAGCTCTCAGACGAGCTAGGACACGAGTAGAAGTTCTCAATGTAATTTCGTAACTGGTTGGTGCGCCCGAATAGAATAATCCAAAGAAATTTTGTTTATACACATAAACCCGATTTTTATTCTGCCGATTGAATACAATCAAATACAATCAAGTGGAATCGGATTCTTTCTGATGTAAGGAAAAAAGTTTAAGTTTCAATTCAAAAATCAAATCCAATAGGATAGAAGAGATACAAAATCAGTGAGTAGGTAGAACTTATTAGATACCATTGACGGTGGTATCTAATAAGTTCTACCTACTATTGGATTTGAACCAATGACTCCCGCCGTATGAAAGCAATACTCTAACCACTGAGTTAAGTAGGTCATTTATCATTATAAAGAGAAACAAAAAAAAGGGACCCATCCCATCGATCGATTATAAATCCAATATGACTTCTAAGCAATACCAATTAAAAAGATCATATGATGTTGGATCTTGTAATATTCATCTTGACAAGAAATTATCTCCATAATATGATAAAAATGGATCACAAGCACAAGGGCTATAGCTCAGTTAGGTAGAGCACCTCGTTTACACGCGCGCCAATGTTTTTCAGAGGAATCCATCATGCAATCAACGAATTGGTCTTTTTGAGAAATAAATGTCTGACTTCATTACTTTTAGGGAACAAAACAAAAACAAAAGAACAATAGCCTGACAAATAACAAATAACTGGTTTGGTTCGATTCAGGTGCCCATTTAGGAACCAACTGGAATCCATCATTGATTTGAGATATTGATAAGGTGAATATCCAGTCGATTTAATGCTAGGCATAATGAGTATAAGGACCTCAAAAATTCTCTTTTTGTTCTATGAACCTTAAGGCGTATGAAGTTTCATATTTGATTCTTTAATCAGGATGATAGAGACTCCATTTAACTTAGGTTGATCTAGGCCAGAAGCAGACCTACGTCAAGATAACCTTTCTTTGAAACACTTTGGTAGTGCTCCTATATCAGAATCCAAATCAAATAATGAATCCGAGCACGTGGAGCCATTTCCTTATTTTTCTGTCAAGAAAAAAATATGGTAGACTAACTGATATTTTTAGCAGTTAATGAAAGAGCCCAATGCAAAAAAAGTGCATGTTGGGTCTTTGAAAGAGTTTGAATCATTTTGATAAGAATCAGTTCGATCTCTTTTACCGAGAAGGTCTACGGTTCGAGTCCGTATAGCCCTATAATTTTATAATAATCAAAATTGAAATACAAAAACTTGTATAGTTTTTATTTACTCAATTACTGTATTTTTTGTTGTTTGTAACCGGCCGCTCGTGGTTGCTTGGGTCATCGAAATAAAATCATTCTCATAAATTTGCTCGTGGGGGCTCGTTCCGAGCAGAACATAAAACGGAAAACAAAAGCACATTTTAATGGATTTTATCCTTATTTTTTTTTCGAATCTCGGATAAACAAACCCACTTTTCTTTATTCTTTAGTAATTAAAAATTTGCGTATGTGAATTACATATCAATTTGCCTCCTTTACTGCCCACAATCAAAGAGTTAGTGAGACTTCCCTTCTTTGGTATACCCACCCATTTTTGGTGAATTTGTGGAGGAAAAATCATAACATGAATCCGGTTAAAAATAAAAACTCCAATCTAAGCCCACCCCACTCAAATCCACTAGTAAGCCACATGGATATAGGAACGGATTACTGTATTTGTCGACACGTCCGAGTTTGAAAAACGAAGATC